CGTAAAGTAGTCCCCGCGAAGCTTTCGGGAAGAGGGGTAGTCTTGTGCGTAAGCATAGCATTTCTGGTCGAACCCGCCCAACCCAACTAAGACGAACCGAACCTGACAGACACATCTTTTTCCTTTTGGGAGGGTACTCCCGAGTAGTGGGTACCTCGTAGGACCTCGACCCGCCTACTCGGGTCTTGTATGGATATGCAGGAAGGGGTGCTCCTAGGTGTGTGTAGGGGTTGTGTTTGTTCGCGAGAATGGATTCCTCGTCAAGTCAGTGTGGGGGGTGTGGACACACTTGCGCGAATTCGGGTAACGGCTACAAGGGAGAAATCGAAAGGAAACTGTACCCAACCAGGGATGGACGTAAACTCGTAAGCTACCGAGGGTAGGGATAATCGTCCAGGTCTTATTGTGAAAAAAAAGCCGCCCCGCCACAGCAGGCGGGTTGGTTCCTCTGTCGTCGCCGGGGAGCTCTTGGTGAGGAGACCTTAGGATAAGTTGCTAAAACAAACGGGAGGGGAGGATCGACCCGTTCAGTAGAATTACGAAGAAAGACTGTTGGCAGCAGGTGGAGACATTTCTTTGGCCCCCTTCAAAAAAAAAAGGGAAATGCGGGCAGGGTTAAGCTCGGTAGAGGGTTCGAGAATAGGGTAGGGTCCTGTCTTTAAGATTAAGATAAGAAAAGAGTTCCAAACCTTTATGCATGCACCTTCGTATAAGTGCTGCATACAAGTTCCGGCCAGGATAATTGGGAAAAAAAAACCAATTTGAACCGCTCACATCACAGTAGTAGTAGCGTAAAGCCGTAAGTCGGGGGGCGGCCATAAAATAAAGGCTATTACTTTCACATCTCTCTCTCTAGATATCTAGAGAGAGAGATCCACTGCGTGAGCAACCCGACTGTGCGTTACATGTGCTCTACAGGCCGCACTCCATCTTTCTTCCCAACGAGCCCTTTTTTGGATTTGGAAGACGGGCGTTGCGTTCGGTTCGAAAGGCATGGTTTTCAGTATGTCTCCAGATAGGGCCCCCCACTAGTCCGGCTAGCTAGTGAGCGGTTCTTTCGGGCGAGAAGCGGGCCGGGCCCTACGGGCGGGCATCTCCCGCAACGCAAGCTGCATTGTTCGCCACCACCCGAGAAGCAAAAGATTCGAGAGTCCAGGCTTAATATACATGCATAGATAGTGGTCTAATGACAAGGGCCGACGACGGAAGCTCGGGACGGAGCCGTATGATGCGGAAGTCTCACGTACGGTTCCCTGAGAAGGGAGTGGCTACCTACTGGAGCTTCGACCAACCACCACCGGTAAATTCCGCTTTGGGGCCACCCCTTACTCTACCATTATTATAGGGGTATGGGGTTCGAGACAAAGAAAGATCAAGGCAGCATATCAGTTTTTCCTTTATACTTTACTTGGATCTGTTTTTATGCTATTAGCTATTCTTTTGATTCTTTTCCAAACAGGGACCGCCGATTTACAAATCTCATTAACCACAGAATTTAGTGAGCGGCGCCAAATCTTTCTATGGATTGCTTCTTTCGCCGCTTTCGCCGTCAAAGTGCCTATGGTACCAGTTCATATTTGGTTACCCGAAGCTCATGTAGAGGCACCTACGGCAGGATCCGTCATCTTGGCAGGAATTCCTTCAAAATTGGGAACCCACGGGTTTTTAAGATTTTCAATACCCATGTTTCCCGAAGCGACACTTTGTTCCACTCCTTTCATTTATACTCCAAGCGCGATTGCTATAATATATACTTCCTTGACCACTTCAAGACAGATCGATCTTAAGAAGATCATTGCTTACTCCTCAGTAGCCCATATGAATCTGGTGACTATTGGTATGTTTAGTCGGGCGGCGGCCGTTAGGTCACCTATTTTTAGTTATGTATGGACACACAAGACAAGGCCAAAACATGTGTGCCGGGCGTGCGACCCATCAACCTACTAGCAATGGGGGAGAAAACATAGCATGTCGCAACAAAAGCTTGATTCAAGGCGTCAGCAAAACATTGCCGTCTGTTCCAAAAACAAAAGCCCCTTAGCGCCCCGGGACGGGAGTGGGGGACACCCTACGCGCAGGCAACAGCAGCACCGGCTCTACGAAGTCAGAATCGAATCTTTGTGTTGGCTTTCCCAATTCATTCGTGAATCAGAATTCAAGGGCTAGAAGCGAGCGCTTCTAGCTGCTTCGCCTGCTTCTTATTATTGTGGCTATGTTGGCGTGGCGGAAATGAACGAAAAGCGAGATGAACGTGCTATTTTCAAATCGATTGATAGATAGCCTGATCCGTTCTGATAGATCGAAAGAGTAGGAATTATATAGGGAATCCATAAATAAAATAAATAAGAAAGAAGGGGAAATCTCCTATTTCTATCTATTGATAAGACAACTATTCTTGATCCATCAGAAAGAAATCGATATGTATCTGATGGAGTCTACATCGTACGTAGAGCGCCCAATTAGGCCAGCTCAGTTCTCTTATCCATCGGGTCCAATGCACTGGGCTCATCTCATGGATGGAGGGAACAAAATGTAGTTGTGTTGTTGTTGTTCGCCGCCTCGACGCATTCCCTTCTCTCCCCGGCATCGTCCCACACAGAAAGAAAGAGCGCAGAGCCCCGGCCCGACCTTTAGTGTAGGTCCGCTAACGTAAAGCGAGGAGTTGAGCCTGAACTGGCGAACCGAAGTCACTTTCGGAACCATACTTCCTACAGCTAACACGTGTCCAGTCCAGCGGGAACGCGCAGCGCAAAATAACGTAAGCTGCTATACCGAATCCCCCGCTGGCCATCGGGGACCGAGTGGTAAGGCCATGATCCGCAGGGGAACGGATCACTCATTCTTCCATTGGGGACAGGTGCACGAACGACAACTCCAAACGTCACACATCCGTCGCCTACTTACCGTTTAGGTGGCACCAGCGAGATCCAGCTAAGGTAAGGAACTTCGTGTCGCGGCTGCTCCACTCCGCCGCGGTCTCATGAACTGAACTTCGTTGCCTTCCCGCGCGCGAAGCGAATGGGCGCTGTGCTGTGGGTCAGTTTCGGGGCATTCATTTGGATCGACGAGCTTTTTCAGCCCCAAAACTAAGAATCAATGGAATGTCTGTCTATCCATGAACATCTATTCTATCTGTATATCTAGGGGATCTCTCTATACATATAAAATTGTTTTATGGCACGATATGATCGCCTAGCCGTAGCCGCATATTGAGCGCAGCGGATATGCGGGATTTCAGTTGGATCAGATCTTTCGCTTTGACGGAAGCTTTTGGACCTAGCGAAAAGGACTTTATTTTATAAGCCTTCGCGCAAGCAACGCGAGAGAAGCAAGCAAAGTAGAAGCTTTGCCAGAAGCAAGACGAGGAAGCAGAGCTGTCGTATAAGCGGTAGCTTCCCCCGACCTACTAAACAAAAAGACAACAGTCGCGACCTACTTTGATTCAAAACAAAAGAAAGGCGAAGGGTTTGGCAACAAGCAAACGGCTTTCTATCATAGTTGCAAGGGTTCCCTTAACTACTTAAGTTAAGTACCAAAGGCTGCTTTCGGTTGGTAAATAAGGGGGCTGTTCACTACAAGCTATCAGCGCTGTCTTAGATTGAACGTCGACTTATCTTATTGCCGTTCAATCTCTAAGGCGGGTTGACGCTGAGAACGGAAGAGTGTTCGTGTCCAAAGGTGAACAACGCCCTAGCTTCTAGAGTTCGCTGCTTTTCCCAGGCCGGAGAAGGGCTTATACTGCTCGCCTTTGTTTGATATGTTCATTCAGTACCAATACAAACTAAAACTACACCAGGAAAGGCCCCTATAGAAGCTAGAAGTAACCTCTAGTAGTCTAGTAGTCGGCCTAACCAAAACGTCACGACAACAGAAAATGACCCTTATGAATGGAATCTTAAGTAGGGGGCTTAGCCCGCCCGCCTACCAATCAAAGAGGCTGAGAGTTAGCGTAAGCTCGAAGAGCTTACCTTCATTCGCTTCGCGGGAGCCGCACAACACATAGCTGGAAGTCAGAGGGCCCATACTACCTGCCTAACCCCTCGCTCCGAGGGACCTTCGATCGGAAAACACGTTATAAACCACCCCATTCATCTAAAAGAGAGGGGAAGGGGCCTATGTATTTGCATGACTCCTGCGGATTTGACCCTATCTACACCCGGAGCCAATCTCCTATCGGTCCTGCCACCACGCCGCAGAACGGGAGCTCGTGTGGAACCTTTTATTTCTGGCGTAACAGCGGTGGAACGTAAAAAAAGATTACGGTCGCGTAACATAAGGGCCGGAGGTACGGTAAACTCGGCAAAAAGATGACACCCGAAGGGAGGGCCCGGCGCGCACAATCCTATCCTCGTCCGAGTTTACCCCTTGCACTTCGGACAGCCGTCCGTAGCATCATAAGGAGGACCTCCCTTTCGGGGTAAAGTAAAAAAAGGGTACGGTACATAGGAGGCTGGTCTTTCTCAACGTGGTGTATAGCACGAAAAACCTTTCGATAAAAGATAGGGCCGTTCACATGAAATAAGATAATCAACCCTTTCTTCTCTTCTTTCTCTTTCTCGAGGGGGAAAGAGAAAGAGGGTCTTTTGGAGGGAGGGGGAACATTCGGGCGCTTTTTTTAAAATCCTCCACTGCATCCAGGATCACAAGTGGAACGCTAAGCAGGGGGGAGGGGAATTGGGCTGGGCCTACCTATCCCGATAGGACCTCATAAAGGAACGGGAGCTGTTGAGAGGTTCCATATTGCCGAGCCGAAGGGCAGCACTTCTGTACGTGATCGTGTCACGTCGTCTCGTCCCCGCTGCATTGAAAAGTACCTATGCACTCTTTCCGGTTCACTGATAAGGAAGATAGAGTTGGGGTGGGGGTCTACGATGTGATACTCAAGTATGACCCGGGGAGATACATGCTAACTATGGGTAGGGGTAGAAAGCAGGAACCTTTATGTAAATAATTTCGGGGGGTTACAGATCAGATCTCTTATACTACCATCGATCGACAGAGCGGAACGACCAGAAAAAAAAGTGAAGTTAGAAAGCCGTATGATAGGCGGTCACTATCTTGTACGGTTCGGGGGGTAATCGGCGTACTCCGATCAGTGGGGGGGAATCTTTGGCTCTATCGAACATACAGGGAATTGGAGGTAGCATTCCACCGATGTTAAGTCATGGACTGGTTCCTTCAGCCCTTTTTCTATGTGTTGGTGTTCTATATGACCGACATAAGACTCGACTTGTTAGATATTACGGAGGGTTAGTGAGCACCATGCCGAATCTCTCTACCATTTCCTTCTCTTCCACTTTGGCCAATATGAGTTCACCTGGTACTAGCAGCTTTATCGGGGAATTTCCCATCTCAGTAGGAGCTTTCCAAAGAAATAGCTTAGTAGCCACATTAGCAGCGCTTGGGATGATTTTAGGCGCGGCGTATTCCCTTTGGCTATATAATCGTGTGGTTTCTGGAAATTTAAAACCCGATTTCCTCCATAAATTCTCCGATCCAAATGGCAGAGAAGTTTCCATATTTATACCTTTTCTTGTTGGAGGGGCGACCGTCCGTTGAACTACCAAAGAAAAAAGGGTAAACCAATGTGATCATGACATTGTAGGTGCTTGCGATGGGGCGGATGCGACTTCCCTCAGTTGGTTTGGGTGGTATAGCCCGTTGCAGAAGTCCCCCCTTTTTTTGATCCATTTCTTTCTTTAGTCTTTAGGGAGCCAAAGCTTGACTTTACTAATAAAAATAATAAGGCTCGCGCAGGGGCGCTCACGTTTTTTGGCTGAGCCGTATCTTGCTGGGTGGGACCGAGAGCAAGAAAGGACGGGGGGCAACCATGCATGGTACTTCTCGACCGTGTCTCCGAGGGACAGTTGAACGAGCGACTCATGAATGCTGCCGGGTTGGACGAGCCAATAACTCGAACGCGTTCGGTCTGTTTTTTGAGCAAGAATCGCAGCGTTACCTTACCTTCACCATGATACGGACTCCAAGTTCTTATGGCAGAGCGCGAGGAGATTAATCATCAATATGATGATGGGAATGGAAACCAGAAGCACGACCGACCGGGGTCTTCGTGGTCCAATATAAGAAAACCTTCAGTAAAAGTAGTAATGTAAGCATGAGACTTTTTGGTAGTACCGGTGAACCAGATGGCCGCGGCGATGGAATCTGGGACGGAGGACTCGTAGTATCTCTCTAGATCTGGCAAAAGCTAAAGACCCCATAACGTAATTCGAATGGGGGGCTGACCGCTGAGCCCACTCTGGCCTCGCGGGGCGGGCCCCTGTGGTTTCGAGCTGGAGCTGCCATAGCTTATGGCTAGAGCAATGGGAGGGGGCCCCGGCATAGAGAACAGTAAGGATAACGAGCGCTCCGCCCGCTTGGCGGGCGGCAGGAGCAGCGGGCAAGTGCTTGGTAGGCCAACAGCCCAGTGAACCGGGCGGGGCACTCGACGAAAGGGGGGCACACTGAGCAAGTACGATAAATTTGCCCCGCTCCGCTTTATTAAAAGCAAGGACCACTACGGGAGGTCAAACCAAGGACCTATGGAAGTCGGGGCTCGTCCCCGGTCAATATTGGATCAAACAATAGAGGGCCGTAGCACTGACCTCTTTTTTTTTTTTTCAAGACAAGAGGGGAAAAGATCGTAAAGTTCCCTACCGAGACAACAGACACTCTCAACGGATCCTCCGCGCGCTGGGCATACCTCTTCTGTGCGTCTTTCTCGTGGCAGGAACAGAACAACAGGGAAAGACCCGGCCGACCTGCCCAGGGCTCGAGGGCGAGCTTTATTTAAGAGAGAATGGGGAGTGAATCGAAAGGCTTCCGTTTTCGTTCTTGGTTTTTTGGGGCTTTCGGGCTCCTCTCGATCTTATTCGTAGTTGGGAAGGGGGAAGGAGTCTCAATCAATGGACATTAATGAACCATCATTGATGGACGTTGCACATGACACGATCAATTCGACTCAAGGTCCGGCGCTAATAGAAGTTGCTTACTCTCCTAGTAGCGAAGGAAAAAGGCAGGGCTTTTTTCGTAGTCATAGTGGGCGGGTCTCATGAGATCTATGCCGGCCGTCGGAATCAAATGAAGGGGTCGAAGGACCATTCGATTCATTAAGGGGCATAGATCTAGGCCTCTTTGTTTGGTCAATCACCAAAGGCGGGGGGGAACCGCTATGGGCGAGACCCCCCGGCCTCGATTCTTTTGCATAGTCCGGGGGCCGGCCGCTGCAGAGCTGCGGGGCATAGCGGCGCCCTCGCCTGGCGCCATTCCCGGATCTAGCAGCAGACGGGCGGGCCGGGCCTGAATTCAGACCAGACTCTTCTTTATTTTATTTGAGCTGCTCCCACGCACGCAGACCGGAAGATCTCAGTTGTCCTGGACTGGACAAGTACGTAGAGATCTTCGTGGGACCGGGGAGGGAGTCTCAATCGATCTTTTCTAGGATTCCTTATCACGCCACGCACGGAGATCTTTCCATTGATAGAGATAAGAAAGAGGGCTCCCCCCTTGAACAAACTCTTAAAGGTTAGGTTACTACCTGCCTCTACGGAAGAGGTTTACTTTGTACCGCCCGGAGGTCATATAGATAGAAACCCGGAGCGATAAGAACGAAAGCCCTACCCACCAACTACTGGCGCTTCAAAAGGCTTAGATTGATTCTAAGGGCGCTACAGCAAGCTACCTTTTTTTAGGTCGTGTAATAGGGAGGTGTCAGCCTCGAAAGCCTTTAGTACTTCGGTAGGGCGAGCAGCCCTTAAACCAAAAAAAAGGTTTGGAACTCTTCCCGTATTTCTGCATTTCATTCTCTATTCGGCCCGCCTCAAAAAAAAATGATAAAAAAGGATAGGACTATTGATTCGAAGTCACTACGAAAGGGTCGGTCAATAGCATAGCTCTTTCTTTCCCCGGTCTCCTTTCGAAGGAAAGGCCTTCGCATTCCTAATCCGGTAGGGGGCCGGACGGCTTTCTTTGCCCCAGCTTGGCTAATCGCATCCCCGCGCAACGACATTCTTTGTGCGCCCCTTACCGTTCTCGCTCAGTCTTTGCAACGGCTGGGGAGGCAGTCGTAGAAGCGAAGCCTATCGCCACGCCGACCATCAAATACGAGATTGGGCCCCTTCTCAAAGATTTGATGGAATGGCCCAGCCCACCCAAGAGCGCTTATGTAATATGGGAACTCATGGCTGGAAACAATCCTTATGGTTTTGATATCCGGTAGGAATAATCAGAATCAAAGTCCAGGTTGGTTGGTGAGCCTAGTGATAGGAGACTATCTAGCTTGGTTCGGAGAGCACTTGTTGGGTTAAAGATTTTTTTGTTGCTAAATGTTACGGCCTAAATGCTGAACTATTGACCCTACTTGTTCGGATGGGTGTTCACCCCAAAGTGTTCCCGGACCGCATGCATACATACGTAAGTAACTTAGTGCAACATGGCAAATTTCATTGAGAGGAATCAGCAAAGAAAAGAAAAACGGGTCAACATCTTTATGTGTATTTTTGAGAGATTGTCCTCGGCTCGGGCTGAGGAGTGTCCACATGAGTTCGTTGAGGTGTCTACACAGGTTCGAAGACGCTCTTTTATATTCTGTCGAGAGTTCGGATTGCTCCACCTAAGTAGAACGAAAAGAAGGAATTGGAAATTCGGGGAGCCAGAAGCTTCGCTTCCGGTAGCTTGCTTACTCTCCTAGTTAGAAGAAGGCTCTTTGGCGAATTCTTTAGATCTGGGTAGAGTCTCGCTCAGTAAAGAGAGTTGTAGATTCTTAAGATCATGATAAAGTCCCCTTTACTTGATATTCTATTAGTAAAGCGCTAGCGCGCTACAACTAGCATAGCAGCCTGCAGAAAAGGCTCAACGAGCCCCGTACTCCTAAGTTGGAGCAACAAGCAACGGATTGAGCGCATCTTTCCCCTTTCTATTAGTAAGGTTGTCAAAAGGTAGGTTTCTGACTTAGTGCTTGTGCTAAGGAATACCGGTAAGGAAGGGAAACTAAGGCAGCTAAGCCACTACACTAGTACGAAGGAGCAAGCTCCGGCCCCCGTTCTATCCACTAACCATGTAAAAAAAAATGATGGGTGGAATGGCGCGGCGCTTTAGTGTAGGAACCGGGCGGATTCGAACCGACGAATAGAAGTTTTGCAGACTCATGCCTTAGCCACTTGGCTACGGTTCCCTATCAATTCCATGTCTTTCCCCCTTGTCCGACTTTGCTTCACAGGGTGAGACCAGGAATAAAACAGATGCCGGAATGCTTTTGGGAGGAGGGGCACAAACAAATAGGTGGAGATGGATTTTCATAAAAAGTCTCTAAAACTTGAGACTCTAAGAGTTCTCCCTACCTGAACCTTTTCCGTGGCGACAATATAAAGAAGCATTTAGGGATTTGTTGATGATCCATGATTACAAAGTGGATCAAGCCTCTGAAACCGAACTCTTTCTTCCCTCTCGATTCCATCCATATCCCGCCTGAAATCAGAATGATCTGGAATTCCTTTCCAATTCCGTATATCAACTAATGGGGACATCGGAAGGGAAGAGAGAAAGCACCCCGCTTCTTTCTCTCCATCTCTAGAAAAAAAAACCTTTTTGTGCTCTGTCTTTCACTCCAAGCTTTTTTATCATCCTTTATAGTTTTTATTAATATTAGGCTCACCCGGCGGGAGACAAGACAAAGAGAGTATAGTCAGTCAAATGTAGTTTTAGTTAATTCCTCGATTACTTACTATAAATTTATATTAAAAAAAAAATCGTTTGATTTGAAAATGGGTGTACCCGGAACGGGGTTCCGATCTCTAAATAGATCTGCTATAGCTACTCGATCTCGATCAAATGGCTTTGGATCTTTCTCTACATCTGGAATATCTGTAACAGGATATGGAACTCCATAGAGATCTGAAACTGGAAGGGGTGCCCCATACTAAATGAAGGGTAAGGGCCCATACTCTCTCTTCTGTAGATACGCTATCCCTTCCGGCTATGGTATGGGGGAAGTGAGATCTAC